TATAGAATTAGAAGGGAGGATTTAAAATGCGAGATCTAAAAACATATCTCTCCGCGGCGCCGGTACTAAGTACTATATGGTTCGGGGCTTTAGCAGGTCTATTGATAGAGATTAATCGTTTCTTTCCGGATGCTTTAACATTCCCCTTTTTTTCATTCTAGTTATTGATATGGGAAGGGATGAAGAAGATTAGAGATACAATCACAGTCAAATATCTGTGACTAATCCCTCCCCCCCCTTATCTTTATTAAGGAGATAGAAGAGAATAGGAACGGGTGGTAAGAGTCAGAGAAAAAAATTAGAAAGAAAATAAGGGAGCTCGACCCAAGAGAACTCGTTTTCAGGTTACCCTTTTCTTATTATCTTAATAATAGAGTGAAAGCGTAAATGTGCTTTTCTTAGGGAAGAAGGATTCTTGAAACGAAATGCTGGACTGCAAGTCTAAATAGAAATAGAGAGAGTTAGAAATCCTTGTATTACTGATTTTTTCTTATTATCATCTTGATTGCAACGAAATCTTTCATAATCCGATTTCGAGGTAGCAACTTCTTTTTTTTTCGTTCCTTTTCTTTGTTTTGGATCGGAAATAGAAAGGGGTTGGGTGAATCAAAAAACCACAAGTGAAGTGTATGGCTAAGGGTAAAGATAAGCGAGTCAGGGTTACTTTGGAATGTAATAATTGTCGTATTAATAATAATAATAATACGAAATCCCAGGGCATTTACAGGTATCATACTCAAAAGAATTCAAAAAATACACCCAATACATTGGAATTGAGAAAATTCTGCCCCTATTGTCACAAACATACAATTCACGGGGAGATAAAGGAGTAGAGTAGTGGATAATTTTGGATTTGAATCGCTGCCCTTTCTGGGTCGGGACTCTTTACTTTATCCGGGATAGGATCCCAAAGAAACAGGTAGGTAAGCTCTAATTCTATTTTTTAATAGTTTCTGATGAATTTTATGAAAGAAAATGTTCGAGAAATTTTAGAGATAATGAAAAGAGCACTCTTGGATAAAAACACGCAACCTATTTTGAAACCCGAGCAACCTATGGAGAAAGCACTCATGGATAAAAACACGCAACCTATGAAAGAAGAAAATGTTCGAGAAATTTTAGAGATACTGAAAAGATTGGGTAAAAACACGCAACCTATTTTGAAACCCGAGCAACCTATGGAGAAAGCACTCATGGATAAAAACACGCAACCTATTTTGAAACCCGAGCAACCTCCTTCGAAACCTATTTCGAAAAACACGCGACCTCTTTCGAAAAACACGGGACCTCTTTCGAAAAACAAGCGACCTCTTTCGAAAAACAAGCGACCTCTTTCGAAAAACAAGCGATCTGTTCGGCGGCGTCCGTCCCCGATCCAACCGGGGGATCTAATTGATTATAGAAACATTAGTTTAATTGGTCGATTTATTAGTCAACAAGGAAAGATCTTATCTAGACGGGTGAATAGATTGACCTTAAAACAACAACGACGTCTTACTCTTGCTATAAAACAAGCTCGTATTTTATCTTCGTTACCTTTTCATGCTAGTGATAAACTATTCGAAATAAAAAGAAGGGAGTCGGCCGCCAGAAAAAAGAGAACAAAGGGCTTTAGAAAAAAAAAAAAATAGGCTTACTCTTCTATTGAATCAAAATTGAAATCCGAATTTGATTTCCGTGGCGTAAGAAAAAAAAGAATCGGGGAAGAGGCCTCTTTTTTATGGGGAAGAGGCCTTTTTTTATATTGAGTGCGTTCGCCCATTTTGACGAATTTATCATATTTTCCTATTTTCTCATCCTAATTGATTTCTACTCTACCTTCCCGGAGTTCATCCTCCAGAGAACTCCATTAATTAATGAAATTAAAAGAGTTCGGTGGATTCATCCCAATCTCCTTATTTTAGAATCGCACTGGAAATTATGGAAAGACAATTCCTATTTGAGATAGCTATTTGTGCAAGCATTTTACGATTAAGAAGCAACTGTTCCTTGTGCAGATTAGTTATTAATTGACTATAACTATAAGATACTACATTTTGGCGAATTACTCCATTTATCCGAGTGATCCACAAACGACGAAAATCCCTCTTTTTCTTATCTCTATCACGATGAGACGAAGCCAAAGCTCTTATTGTCTGTTGAGCAATAAGTCGAGTAAGCCTTGAATGAGCTCCTCGAGCGCCTGATGCAAATAAACGTGTTTTTGCTCTACGTCTCCGAGCTATAGAGCCTCGCTTAATTCTGGTCATTAAATGAAATAAATGAAATTTCGACGAATAACTAATAGTAATGGATTTTTTTTTCAGTTATTCTTTTCCCTTTCCTAGTTTATTAATAACAAAACGCCCTTTTCCTATGTATAAAATAAAAATTCCAATGGCTTTTGCTACGATAACCTTCCCGACCACGATTTTTTCTAGGCATTTCACCTTGAAATCAAAAAGGATATTGATACTAAGTACCAAAAGGACCTCTTAATAAAAAAGAGTAAATAGAAAGAAGTCAATAATGAAATAGTGGGTTCCATCGTTTCTATGGTTATTTCTTATTGTTAAACGGTTAGGTCTCCTCTATACACCGGAGCCCCCTCTTTCTTTTATTGGTAACTTGTACAGTTCACACTCTTCGGCTCTACCTATCTATTATTCAGTAATAGATCTTTCACAACGAGATCTACCTATACAGTAACGGTCTTTAATTAGAAAGATTTGCTGGATAGCTGACCATTTGAGTCCGTTCTTGAAGAATAGAGGTATACTCTTTCTGCTTTTTAAATAGGATTTCCCCCGCTTAATGGGATAAGCATTTGCTACCAATGGGGAATTCTTTCTCATCTTAAATTCAAAATGAAGGTGATTGGATTTGAACCAATGAAAACCATAAATTTCAGACCCAGGAGAAGAATATGATAGGATCCATTTTGTTAGATAGTAAATGGAGTTCATTCTATTCTCCGATACTGATCGTTGATACTGGAAAAGGATTTTCCGAGTCCATGATCTGAACGAGTCACACATACACCCTAGTACATCTTCCTCGGCGCTGAGGGCATCCCCTAAGAGCGGGGGTTTTCTTGGTTTTTCTGACTGGCTGTCTTGAGTTTCTAAGAAGTTGGTTAATAGTTGGCATGCTAAACCGTATACCTAATGGACTGGTTTAGATCCATCCTAACCGGAAGCTTCTTCTTCTATTCTCTAGATTAATAGAATTGAAAAGGAAATCCGGTAAAAGTTTGGGCAAACTTTTTATTTATTTCTGTTAGTTAATAGGCGATCTTCAATTACCTGGGGTGTATCAAGAGGTCCCCGCCTCTTTTTTGGTTTCGTCAGGTTCTGCTTCCTTTTTTTTTTTATTCTTCATCTTCGTCTTCGCAAACATATACCCCATCAATAATTCCATAAGTTATCGCTTCTGTTGCTGACATAAAGGTATCCCTTTCTAGGTCAGCAGTTACAACCCAAGGAGGTTTGTTTGTTCTCTGGACATAAATGTTTATGACGCAGTTGCGCAAATATAAGAGTGTCTCCCCTTCCAAACCAACTTCCGGCACCCGGTCGTCAAAATCCTCCGCACGAGGTTGATGGATCATTACCCTGATGATACATATAATCAGGTCTTCTTTCATCTTCATCTCCCACGATAAGGCCGAGAATAGAAGATAAAGAATAAGAAAAAAAGAATTGAAGAACCGTACGGGCATCTTTTGCACATTGCATACGGCTTTACAATGGAATTGACTTTGTATTTCCCTCGACGAAAGGGAAAATAGGGGCCTATCAGACCCAGATCGTTAAATGATCCACTTACCACCCTTCCTTTCGAAGAAGTTCAAAAATACTATGATGGCTCCGCTGCTTTATATATTTCTTTCGTCTGTGATTCAACAATCCCAAAGTTTTTTGACTCTTTTATGATAGAAAGATTTTTAAGATAAGAGCTTTCTGGTGTGAAAACAAAAAGGTTTGGTACGCTTAAAAGGGTCCCCGATAGATAAGATTCAATTGGGGATGCCCCAATTTCATACTACTCTTTCGATACATAATCTAATGTTTTGAAAAAAAAAACAAAAAAGTTTTCTCGTATCGAATTCAAAGTGCCATGCTATTATTACTTAATATTCATATTTCATATGGCGAAGGCATAGTCTTCTTTTTTCTTTCAAATAAAAAACGAAACTCATTGGCGCCAAGCGTTAGGGAATGCGCAACGTTCTGTAACAGTTCCTCCGATCAGGATAACGGATGCCATCGAAGCGGCTATTCCCAGGCATACTGTCTTTACGTCTGGTGGCACAAAGTTAATAGTATCATAAACAGCCAGTCCGGGAAATACCAATCCGCCAACAGAGTTTATATACAAGGTTTGATTCCAGTAAGGATCTTCTATACTGAGATATATCATAAGACCCACGATGGTATTTGCAATCTCCTGTTCCAAGTCTTGGCCTAAAAAAAGGAGTCTTTGCCGATAAAGTCGGTTAATTAGGATAAAATTGTATCCTTTAGGGGCCGTACATGCATCTTTTGATGCATACGGTTCACCAAACGGTTCAACAAAAACCGTGAAAAAAAAGAATCAATGTGTAGATTCCAGCCCTCTTTTAAACTTATCAAACTCATTTCTCATTGATATACTCTTTTATCGAGATCCAATCCAAATCACGATATTTTTTTCTTGTTCCTGAACAGGCCGGGCTTGGCTTCGTCAATTCTTTTAGGTTTCTGCTCTGCTTCGAGTAAAGATCTGCCCGATTTATATTTGCACATATAGTACAAATGCTACCAATACCGCCTCTTTTTGCTACGACTTCTTTTTTTTTTTTCAATTCATGTCTTCCGTCGAATATTTGGCATGTTTGTCATATTACTCCATTGATTCCCGTTTTGTGATCATTCCTATTTCTATTTATTAAGAAAATAGAATTTTAAAAAACGAATAAATAGAATAAAGAGAAATAGAGATTTCTATTTTATTTACTTAGGATACAAGTAGAAATCCTA